AAAACTTTTTTAGTAAATTAAATTTGACAACTTTTTAAATTTGTTTTGTATTGTAATAGTGTTGTTAATTTTTTTTAGTCTGTTTTTTCTTCAATTACCAAATTTTTGCACTTTTTTGACACCCAATTTCTACCAAAGAAAAATTAACATCAGTCAAAATCATTAAGTCGATTTTGGTGTCAAAAAATTTCGTTAAAATCGACTTTTTAATAAATACTTATTGAATTATAATGGGATATATAATTATATATCAGATAATCATTACTATATTTATATAATTATATATTAGAATGTAATAATACTATGAATATATGAGTTTCATATAATCAATAAAAATTATATACATTATACCAACTTATATGGATATACAATGGATTCAATTAGATAATTATTGTTTAATTTAAATATGAATATCCCTGTATTAACAATTGCTTGCTAGAGAGAGAGAGAAACTAATTATTGTTTAATATGAATTATATAAAGTCTCTTTTTATTAAACTAATATATATTTATATATATATAATTATTTATAGATATGCCATCTTATATACTTATAAATCATTAAACGAAGATTAAATATTATTAAATAAATAGTAATTTAATAATAATAATATATTAATCAATAATTCATAAATATTTAATAGAAAAAAAAAAAAAAAAATTACTTATTTTAATTAACCTAGCAGTATTAATTGAATTGAAGAATTAATATTTTATACAAAATTCATTACTTTTATTGCTTAAATAAAGGTTTTTAAATGAATATTCTAATTATAGATATTGGGTTAGTAAGTGATTTTTTACTAAAAAAGTTTTATTTAGGCAGAATTAGATCAATTTAAATTTTTAAAATAAGGAAATTTATAAAGTTAAATAATTTATGTAAAATCGCTTTGAAAAACCAATCAAATTTTTAGGGGAATTTTGGTGACACAAAAAATTTGATTGACTTTTCGTAATAACAATGTATTAGAAAAATCATTGATTTTTTTATTTTAGTAAATTAAAATTTTAGGGGATTTAAATTTATTTTTAAATGAAATTTTATTGATTTAATGTTTTACTATAAATAATTTTATAAAATTAGGTTATTATTGTTAAATAATTCATAGGGGAAATTAAGCAATATTACCGAAATTAAATTGTTTTATAAAATAAAATTTTTAAGTATTAAATATTTAAGTCTAATTATTTGTTATTAGCCGCCTTGCGGGGGATTTGTTTGATTTTAGGCGGGAAATCTAAGGGAGGATCCTCTTTGGGTTAGTAGTTTTTTTCTTTATAGGAAAGTTTTATTTTAGCTTTGAAATTAACTGATTAATTTTTATATATGTAAATTATTGTGTATTTTAATTTTTAATAAATTAATTTATTTTGCAGTGTGTAGATTTAAATTTTAAGGGAATTTAGATTTAGAAATTTAATTTAGTATGGACAAAATTTGTGCCAGCAGTTGCGGTTATACAAATTAGGCAAGTTAATTATATTTAGTTCAATTAGGTGAGAATTTTTAAATTTAAAATAAAACTTTTTAGGTGAAATTTTAAGTTTTATGTAAATTTATTAATTAATTCTGAGGTTGGGAAATTTACTTAAAAACTAGGATTAGATACCCTATTATTCTAAATGTTATTATTTAACTAAAATTATTATAAGTTATGTTCTTTAAAGTTAAAGAATTTGGCGGTATTTTAGTCTTTTCAGAGGAACCTGTTTTTTAATTGATAGTCCACGATAAGCTTTACTTTAACTATTAATTTATATATCGTCGTTTACAAGAATTTTAGTAGAATTTAAATTCTTGGGATTTTTAATTATAATATAATTCAGATCAAGGTGTAGTTGATGTTAAAGTTAAAATGGGTTACATTATAGTATATATGTGTTTATTGATTTCAAAATTCAATATAAAATGGATTTGATAGTAATTTTATTGTTTTTGTAAAATGATTAAGCTCTAAAATATGCACATATTGCCCGTCGCTTTCATTATAAGTGAAACAAGTCGTAACAAAGTAGGCTTATTGGAAAATGAGCCTGGAATGAACAAATTAGAGCTTGATATAAGTATTTTATTTACATTAAAATGATAGTTGTGAGATTCAATTTAATTTGATATTAAAATGTTTTTTTTTTTTTTTTTTTTTGATTTAATTAGAAGAAGTATATTTAATTTTATTAATTTGGTTTGAAAAAATTGTATTTAATTATAGGATATAGTACTGTGAAGGATATTTTTTTTTATTTTTAAAGCATAACTTATTATTAGTACCTTTGGTATCAGGGTTAATTTAATTATAATTAAGGGTTTAGTTATCCCGAATTCAAAAGAGTTATGATAGTATTTATTTTACTGTAGAAGAAGTATTTGAAATGTTATTATTGAAATGAAACGTTATTCGTTTTTGAATATATCTGGTTTTTTGAGAAACGAATTTAATTTGTTTACTTTATATTATTGAAATAATTTTATATTTTATGATTAAAGTGGATTATACTTATAGGGATAAGCTTGTAGGTAAATTTCTATAATAGTTTATTTATTTAGTAAAATATAGGATTAGAATTTTCCATTATTATTAGTGTGTTATAACTATTTATTAATATTAAATAATTTATATATTATTTAGTTTTTTTATTAAAATGTCTTAATTAATAAAAAATTAGGAGTGATAATGATTGAATTAGTATAATTTTAATGTATTTGTAATTTGTATATTTAGGTTAGTTTAAGGAATTCGGCAAAATTAATTTTCACTTGTTTAATAAAAACATGTCTTTTTGAATATTATTTAAAGTCGAACCTGCCCAATGAGGGTTTTAATGGCCGCAGTATTTTGACTGTGCAAAGGTAGCATAATCATTAGTTTCTTAATTAGGAGCTAGAATGAATGGTTTGATGAGAAATTAACTGTCTCTTACTAATTTTATTATAATTTGAATTTTAAGTGAGAATGCTTAAATTTTTTAGAAAGACGAGAAGACCCTATAGAGTTTGATTATTATTTTAATTGAAATTTATTTAGGGTTGGTATTTGTTTGGTTGAGCTGATAATTTTGTTGGGGTGACAAAAAAATTTATTTAACTTTTTAATTTTTTTACACTAATTAGTGATTAGTTGATCCTGTAGGTATGGATTATAAGATTGAATTACCTTAGGGATAACAGCGTAATTTTTTTTGAAAGTTCATATTTATAAAAAAGTTTGCGACCTCGATGTTGGATTAAAATTAATTTTCGGTGTAGCTGCTGAAATGATTAGGTCTGTTCGACCTTTAAAATTTTACATGATCTGAGTTTAAACCGGCGTGAGCCAGGTTGGTTTCTATCTTTTAATAAAGTTAATATGTTCTAGTACGAAAGGACCGGATGTTAATATTAGATATTTAATTTTGAATTAAATTATTATTTTGGCAGATTAGTGCAATAGATTTAGAATCTGTTTATGTAATTTATATTACAAGTAATATTGATTATGAAAGATTTAATTATGGTATTTTTTTCAATAATTGTTTTAATTATCGGTGTTTTAATTGGAGTTGCTTTTTTAACTTTATTAGAACGTAAGATTTTAGGTTATATCCAGATTCGCAAGGGCCCTAACAAGGTAGGTTTTATAGGATTATTACAGCCTTTTAGAGATGCTATTAAGTTGTTTACTAAGGAACAGACTTTTCCTATATTTTCTAATTTTTTAATTTACTATTTTTCTCCTATTATGAATTTTTTTATTGCTTTATTACTTTGAATAATAATACCTTTTTTGACTGTTTTTTTTAATTTTAATTTGTCATTATTGTTTTTTTTATCTGTATCTAGACTAAGGGTTTATACTATTATGTTAGCTGGATGATCTTCTAATTCTTCTTATGCTTTGCTTGGAAGGTTACGTTCAATTGCTCAAACAATTTCTTATGAAGTAAGATTAGGTTTAATTTTAATATCTTTTATTTTTTTAATTTTAAGAGTGAATTTAATTGATTTGGGATTATTTCAAATTAATTGTTGATTTATTTTTTTATGTTTACCTCTATGTGGTATTTGAGTAATTTCTTCGTTAGCGGAAACTAATCGGACTCCTTTTGATTTTGCTGAGGGTGAGTCTGAATTAGTATCTGGTTTTAATGTAGAATATAGAAGAGGTAGTTTTGCTTTAATTTTCTTAGCTGAGTATGCTAGAATTTTATTTATAAGAATAATTTGTGTTATATTATTTTTGGGGGCAAATTTAAGTTCTTTTACTTTTTTTGTTAAGTTAGTTTTTATTTCTTTTTTTTGAATTTGGGTTCGTGGAACTTTACCTCGCTTTCGTTACGATAAGTTAATGTATTTAGCTTGAAAGAGCTTTCTACCTAGTTCTTTAAATTATTTAATTTATTTTTTTTGTTTTAAGACACTTATTTTTATCTTTTTAATTTAGTTAATAAAATTTAGTAAAAACTAATAGAAAATTCTATTTCTTTCATATATTTTCAAAATATATACTTGTTCAAGTTCATTAGTTAATTTTTATAAATTATTTTGTCTCATAGTTTATAAGTTAATGGATTTAAAATGAAATAAATAAAATAGGAAACTGTAAGAATTTGTCCTGTAATGATATAAGGGTTTTCAACGGGTCGTGCTCCAATTCAAGTTAATAATAGAATTAAAGTTACTATTATTCAGAATAAGGTCTTGTTGAATGGATAGAATTGATTTCTAGCAAACTTTTTTTTATTGGTAAAAGGAAGAATATAGAGAATAGCAATTGATATAACAAGGGCAATTACACCTCCTAATTTATTTGGGATTGACCGTAGAATTGCATAAGCAAATAAGAAGTATCATTCAGGTTGAATATGAACAGGAGTTACTAATGGGTTAGCTGGAATAAAATTATCAGGGTCCCCTAATATATAAGGATTTAATAGTGTTAGATTAGTTAGAATTAGTAAAGTAATTAAATATCCTGCGATATCTTTTATTGAGAAATATGGATGGAATGGGATTTTGTCAATATTTCTATTTAATCCTAATGGGTTATTTGACCCTGTTTGATGTAAAAATAAAAGGTGAATTATTACTATTGCAGATACAATGAATGGAAAAAGGAAATGGAATGAGAAAAATCGGGTTAAAGTTGCATTGTCAACAGCGAATCCTCCTCAAATTCATTGGACAATTGAAGTTCCTAAGTATGGAATTGCTGATAATAGATTAGTAATTACAGTCGCACCTCAAAATGATATTTGTCCTCAAGGTAATACATATCCTAGGAATGCTGTTGCTATAATAATGAACAGAATTGTTACTCCGATTATTCATGTATGAATTAAATTGTACGATCTGTAGTATATTCCACGTCCAATATGGGCATAAATACAGATAAAAAAAAATGATGCTCCATTAGCATGTAGTGTTCGAATTAGTCATCCGTTATTCACGTCTCGACAAATGTGAGCTACTCTATTGAATGCTATTTCTACGTTTGGACAGTAATGTATTGCTAAGAAAATTCCTGTCATGATTTGAATTATTAGACAAAGTCCAAGAAGTGACCCAAAATTTCAAAGGGTTGTAATATTTGATGGGGATGGGAGATCTATTAGTGAGTTGTTTACAATTTTAATAAGAGGGGAACTTTTCCGTAACGGTATTTTCATTAGTTTATTTGACGAATTGGACCTTGCTTGAATTCAGTAATTTTTACTGTTGCGATAAGGGTAATTAAAAGATATAAAATTATAGAAATTAAAATTGTTATTATGGGAAAATTTGAATATTTAATCAATAATGATTGGATTATGGTGTTTTTATTGTACGGTAGAATTTCATTGTTTATAATTAGATTGTTTGTTAATGGATTAACAATGAAATATAAAGGTAAGATTATTATTATTGGGATAATTATTCAGATGTTAGGATAGAATTTTTCATTAGATGCAATTCTGGTTATGTATATAAATAGAATAAGTATACCACCAATTAAGATTAAGAATAAGATGTATGAAAATCAGAATGACCTGGCAAAATTTCCTGACATTAATCTGATCAGTGTAGTTTGTATTAAAAGGATTAACCCTAAAGATAATGGATGATTAAGGAAAATAAAGGTAATTGAAAGAATTATATTACATGTTATAATTAAAGTAAGAATTTCAAGAAGTAGTTTAATTAAAATATTAATTTTGGAGATTAATGATAAGTAGTCATAACTTTTTCTTGATGTTTTTAAAGCATTACTTAATTTTAGTTTACAAGACTAATATTTTCTTTAAATTATAAAAACTAATGTTAATTTATAAATTTCTTTTAGTACTTATGTTTTTAAGAGGTTTATTGGTTTTTAGATTAAAACGTAAACACCTTTTGTTAATACTGTTAAGATTAGAGTATATTGTTTTATCTGTTTATTTAACTTTATTTATTTATTTAAGATTTTTAGGAAATGAATATTTTTTTTCTATAGTTTTTTTAACTTTTACGGTGTGTGAAGGGGTCTTGGGTTTATCTATTTTGGTTTCTTTAATTCGTAGTCACGGTAATGATTATTTTCAAAGTTTTAGAACTTTATGATAAAGTTTATTTTTAGGTTATTATTTATGATTCCTTTATCTTTTTTAGGTGGGTTTTGATTAAATCAAGTAATTTGATTTTTGTTGACTTTTATTTTTATGTTTAGAATATCTTTTAGATTTTTATTTACTAGTATTTCTTATGAATTTGGTGAGGATTTATTTTCTTATATACTTTTGTTATTAAGTTTTTGGATTTGTAGGATGATAATTTTAGCTAGAGAGAAGATTTTTATTTTTAAAAATTGATCTTCGTTTTTTTTGTTTGTTGTTTTAATTTTGATATTGTCATTATTTTTGACCTTTAGTTCTTTGAATTTATTTATTTTTTATATTTTCTTTGAGGTTAGTTTAATTCCAACTTTAATTTTGATTGTAGGGTGGGGATATCAACCTGAACGTTTGCAAGCAGGTATTTATTTATTATTTTATACTTTATTAGCTTCTTTGCCTATAATGATTTCATTATTTTTTTGTTATAACAATTTTTACTCTTTACATTATTTTTATTTTTCTAGTAGATCAATTTTTAATTTATTAGTATATTTGCTTATTAATACAGTGTTTTTTGTTAAGATTCCAATATTTTTTGTACATTTATGACTTCCAAAAGCTCATGTTGAGGCCCCTGTATCAGGATCAATGATTTTGGCTGGGATTATGCTGAAATTAGGTGGTTATGGAATAATACGGTTAATAGTAATATTTCAGGAGATTGGGATGTTGATTAATGTAGTGTTTATTGGTTTAAGATTAGTGGGTGGTTTTTATGTTTCTCTTATTTGTTTACGTCAAAGTGATATAAAGTCTTTAATTGCTTATTCTTCAGTAAGACATATAGGCCTGGTTTTAGCGGGAATTATAACAATTAATTTATGAGGATTAGAGGGTTCTTTAGTGATAATGATTGCCCATGGATTATGTTCTTCTGGATTATTTTGTTTAGCTAATATTTCTTATGAGCGATTAGGAAGTCGTAGTCTATATGTTAATAAGGGTTTAATTAATATAATACCTAGTTTATCTATGTTTTGGTTTTTACTGTTGGCAAGTAATATAGCAGCTCCTCCTTCAATAAATTTATTAGGGGAAATTATTTTGATTAATAGTTTAATTGGATTTAGAGAATTAAGAATGATTTTTTTAATATTAATTTCTTTTTTTAGAGCTGTGTATTCACTGTTTTTGTATTCTTATAGTCAGCACGGTTGTTTCTATTCTGGTTCTTATTCATATTTTTCCTGCAGGATTCGTGAGTTTCTTTTGCTTATGTTACATTGATTACCTTTAAATTTATTTATTATAAGTGGGGATTTAATGGTTTTATGAATTTATCTAAGTAGTTTAAATTAAAATTTTGATTTGTGGAGTCAAAGATATACTGATATATTTTAGATAATTCATGTTTGTTTAATTTATTCATGTTTATTTTTGATTTTAAGTTTAAGTTTTTTTTTAATTAGTATTTATTTTGTTTTGTTAAATGTTACTTTATTTTTAGAATTTAATTTAGTAATAATTAATTCGAGAAGGTTAGTTATAACATTTTTATTTGATTGAATAACTTTTCTTTTTATAAGATTTGTTTTATTTATTTCAAGAATGGTAGTTTTCTATAGTTGGGAATACATGCATGGAGACGTTAATTTAAACCGATTTATTATATTGGTAGTTATGTTTGTAGTTTCTATAATATTTTTAATTGTTAGCCCTAATTTAGTAAGAATTTTACTTGGTTGAGATGGTTTGGGTTTGGTTTCTTATTGTTTAGTAATTTATTATCAAAATGTAAAGTCTTTTAATGCAGGCATATTAACTGCTCTTAGAAATCGGATTGGTGATGTAGCATTGTTGATAGCAATTGCTTGAATGATAAATTATGGTAGATGAAATTATGTATTTTATCTTTATGAAATAAGAAGAGATTATTATATGGGTGTAGTCTCTTATTTGGTTGTGTTAGCTGCTTTAACTAAGAGAGCTCAAATTCCTTTTTCTTCTTGATTACCTGCTGCTATGGCAGCTCCTACACCAGTTTCTTCATTAGTTCATTCTTCTACTTTAGTAACTGCCGGTGTTTATTTGCTAATTCGTTTTAATTTTTGTTTTAATGATTGATTAATGTATTTATTATTATTTATTTCTAGTATAACTATATTTATATCTGGATTGGGGGCTAGTTTTGAGTTTGATCTAAAGAAGATCATTGCTTTATCTACTTTGAGTCAGCTTGGATTAATGATAATGATTTTGTCATTAGGGAGTTATGAATTGGCTTTTTTTCATTTACTAACACATGCTTTATTTAAGGCTTTATTATTTATATGTGCTGGTAATATTATTCACAATATAGGGGATTGTCAAGACATTCGATATATAGGCGGTTTGGTTAAATTTATGCCTCTTACTTGTGTTTACTTTAATATTAGAAATTTATCTTTATGTGGTATCCCTTTTTTGAGAGGTTTTTATTCAAAGGATTTAGTGGCCGAGATTTTAAGAATAGGATATTTAAGGTTTTATGTTTATTTAATTTTTTATTTATCTATTGGTTTAACTGTTTGTTATAGTTTTCGATTAGTTTATTATTCATTTGTAGGGAACTTTAATTTTATTTCGGTTAATAGCATTTATGAAGGTGGAATTATCATATTAAAGGGTATAGGTGGTTTAATTTTTTTAGTTATTTCAATGGGTAGTGTAGTTAGTTGGTTAATTTTTTCTTATCCTTATGTAATTATTCTTCCTTTTTTTATGAAAATTATAACATTAATTATGGTTATGATTGGGGCATGAGTTGGTTATGAATTGTCTAAGTTTTCTATTAGTTATAATAGTGTATCTATAAATAATTATAAATTATCTTGGTTTTTATCTGGTATATGAAATATACCTGTGATTTCAACCTTAGGAATTAATTATTATCCTATTGTAGGAGGTTCCTTTATTTATAAGTCTTTAGACCAAGGATGGTCAGAGGTAATAGGAAGTCAAGGAATTTATAAACTAATTGTTAATGGGTCTAAGTTTTTTCAAATTTTTATGATAAATAGAATTAAGGTTTTTTTTATTTTAATAATTGTATGGTTAAGAATTATTTATATAATTTACTTAAATAGCTTATTTAATAGAGTATGATATTGAAGATATCAGGGAAACCTTTTGGTTTTTAAGTATTTATAAATTTTGAAATTATTTTTACAATGAAAATGTAATGTTTTGTTTAAACTATATAAATAGAAATATAAACATTAAATGCTTTAAAATTAAGTTAGAAGCTTATTTTTTACATATTTCTTTAATTGGAATTGAATTCATTTTTGTCATTAACAGTAACATACCTCTATTTTGGTTTCAATTAAAAATAAGGATCTTAATGATCATATTTTTAGGTCGAAACTAAATGCAATTATTTGCTTCTTATTTAAGATAAATTAGCTTAGCTAATAATTTTTAAATGCAAATTAAAGGTTATGATTTAACTATTATCCTTTTTAGTTTGTTCAATCTAGAGCTCCTTGTTTTCATTCATGAAATAATCCGATCAGTAGAATTGAAATGAAAATAATTAAGGTTGGTATATATGATATTATTCTATTAAAATTTAGGGATAAAATAAGAGGAAATAGGAGAGTGATTTCTACATCGAAAACAAGGAAAATGATTGCGATTAGGAAAAAATGTAATGAAAATGGTAGCCGAGTGGATGATTTTGGGTCAAACCCGCACTCAAAAGGAGATCTTTTTTCTCGATCAATAATTGATTTTTTTGATGTTAGGTTTAATAATAAAATAAGAATTATTCTAATTGATAAAATTAATGTTGCTGAGTAGATTAAAATTTGAATTATTTATACTATTTTATAGATCTTTTGATTGGAAGTCAAATATAATTATATTATACTATATAAATTTAACTACCTCATCAATATACAGAGATATAAAGGAATAGTCATACTACGTCAACAAAATGTCAATATCATGCAGCTGCTTCAAACCCAAAATGGTGAATTTGAGAGAAGTGGTTATTTAAATGTCGAAGTAAGCATACTAGTAAGAATGTGGTTCCAATAATAACATGGAGACCATGAAATCCTGTTGCTATAAAAAATGATGAACCATAAGCTGCATCAGAAATTGAAAATGAGGATTCATAGTATTCATACCCTTGAAGGGTCGAAAAATATAATCCAAGAATAACTGTTAATAGTAAACCTTGGGTTGCTTTTTTAAAATTGTTTTCTATTAATCTGTGATGGGCTCAAGTTACTGTTAATCCTGATGTTAGAAGGATTAAGGTGTTTAGTAGTGGGATCTGGATTGGATTAAATGTTTGGATACCTTTAGGGGGTCAATTTATCCCAATATCAATAGTTGGGGCTAATCTATTATGGAAGAATCCTCAGAAGAATGAGATGAAGAAGAATACTTCAGATGTAATAAATAAAATTATTCCTCATCGAAGTCCTATTGTTACAATAAATGTATGATGACCTTGGAAGGTTCCTTCTCGGGAAATATCTCGTCATCATTGATATATAATTATTGATATTGATGTTATTCCGATCAGTAATAATGATTTGTCAAATATATGGAATCATTTAATAATTCCTGATATAGTAATTAAAGCTCTAATTGATCTTATAATGGGTCATGGTCTAATATCTACTAAATGATAGGGGTGGTTTTTATGTATCATTAGTTTACTTCTCTTGAGTATAGAGTTCTTAGAACGGCGAATACATATGATTGAATAATAGCTACAGCTGATTCTAGTGTTAGGAGTAAAATTTGGATGATGATTAGAATATTAATTATGTATATTGATATTGATGTTCCAGTGTTTCCTAGTAAAGTTATTAATAAATGACCTGCAATTATGTTTGCAGATAATCGAATAGCTAAAGTACCTGGACGAATTACATTTCTAATTGTTTCAATACATACTATGAAAGGTATTAATACAGGGGGTGTCCCTTGGGGAACGAGGTGGGCGAATATATGAATTGTATTACTGATTCACCCAAATAGTATAAAAGTTAATCATAATGGTAATGCAAGTGAAAGAGTTATTACTATATGTCTTGTTCTAGTGAAAATGTAAGGAAATAATCCTAAAAAATTATTAAATAGAATTATTCTAAATAAGGAAATGAATACTATTGTAAGAGTTTTGTTTTGTGATCCTAATAATGTTAAGAATTCTTTGTGAAGAGTTGATGTAATTTTATTTCATAGAAAAATATTTCGAGATGGTACTAATCAAAATGATGGGGGAATAATTAGAATTCCAATTAATGTTCTTGTTCAATTAATTGATGTGTTTCAGTTAGTTGAAGGGTCGAAAGAGGAAAATAAATTTGCTATCATTTTCAATTAGTTTGAGATTTTTGGTGGATTGAATTAGGTGATTTTTGTGTATTATAAGAAAAAGAGTAGAAGTTGATTAGGTTGAATGAGACTATGATTATGATGAATATAATCATAAGTAATAATCAATTTAATGGAGCTATTTGAGGGATAAAAAACTAACATTTTTATGTTTATTTTAGTTCGACAAACTAATGTTATTTAATTTAACTAAGTTTTTTGGGGGGGGGTTCCATTAGAAGTAGTTGTTAGTTTACTATTATGTGGTTTAAGAGACCAGTGCTTACTTTCAGCCATCTAATGAGGACTGAATCATTTTTGAAATTCATTTAATGAAATATGATGGTGAAATTCTTTCTGCTACGATTGGTATGAATCTATGATTTGCTCCACAAATTTCAGAACATTGTCCATATAATAGTCTTGATCGAGTTGAGATAAATCTAGTTTGATTTAATCGTCCTGGTGTTGCGTCAATTTTTACACCTAATGATGGAATAGTTCATGAATGAATAACATCAGCTGCTGATACTAGTATTCGGATCTGTGATATAAATGGAATAATTATTCGGTTATCTACATCTAGAAGACGGAAATTGAAATTATTTATTTCATTAAATGGTGTTATATATGAATCGAATTCAATATTTTTGAGGTCTGAATATTCATATGATCAATATCATTGGTGCCCAATTGTTTTAATTGTGATAGATGGATTATTTGTTTCATCTAGGATATAAATTAATCGGAGTGATGGCAGAGCAATGAAAATTAGAGTGATCGCTGGTAACATTGTTCAAATTAACTCGATTGTTTGTCCTTCTAGGAGAAATCGATGAGTTAATTTATTTACGAATAGTCCTGCTATTATTTGTCTTACTAAAATAGTAATAATTACTAGAATAAGTAAGGTGTGGTCATGGAAAAATGATAGTTGTTCTATTAATGGAGATGATCTATCCTGTAATATTAGTAGTTTTCAGGTTGCTATTTCTAAAAAAAGTATTGAGAACTTTATATATGGGGTTTAAATCCATTGCACTAGTCTGCCATAATAGATTTACTTAGATGAAAGCATAGGGAGTTCAGAGTATCTATGTTCTGCAGGTGGGAGATTTTGTAATCATTCGATCGAAGGGGTTATATTAAGTGGAATTATTCTTTTTCGTGATGAGGTGAATCCTTCTCATATGATGAAGATGAAGAATATTACTCCAAATATAGAGATTACTGATCCAATCGATGATATGATATTTCATAGAGTATAGGCATCAGGATAGTCTGAATACCGTCGAGGTATTCCTCTTAAACCCAGGAAATGTTGAGGGAAAAATGTTAGGTTTACTCCTATAAACATAATTAGGAAGTGGGCCTTGCATAATTTTGGGTTTAATGAGGTTCCTGTAAATAGGGGAAATCAATGAACTAGGCCTCCTATAATAGCGAATACGGCTCCTATTGATAATACATAGTGGAAATGTGCAACTACGTAATATGTGTCATGAAGTATAATATCAATTGAAGAGTTAGCTAAGATAACCCCAGTTAATCCTCCTACTGTGAATAGAAATACGAAACCTAGTGCTCATAATATAGATGGTCTATAATTGATTTGGGTTCCGTGTAAAGTTGCTAATCATCTGAAAATTTTAATTCCCGTAGGGACGGCAATAATTATAGTTGCTGAAGTGAAATAGGCCCGTGTGTCAACATCTATTCCTACTGTGAATATATGGTGTGCTCATACTACAAATCCTAGTAGTCCAATTGCTATTATTGCATAAATTATTCCTAGGGTTCCAAATGCTTCCTTTTTCCCTCTTTCTTGGCTGATAATATGAGAAATTATTCCGAATCCAGGAAGAATTAGAATATAAACTTCGGGATGTCCAAAGAATCAAAATAAATGTTGATATAGGATTGGATCACCTCCCCCAGCTGGGTCAAAGAATGAGGTATTAATGTTTCGGTCGGTTAGTAATATAGTAATAGCACCTGCTAGTACGGGTAGAGATAGTAATAGTAAAATTGCTGTAATTACCACAGCTCAGACAAATAATGGTATTCGTTCAAGAGTTATTCCTTGTGGTCGTATATTGATTACTGTTGTAATGAAGTTTACTGCTCCTAAAATTGATGAGATACCTGCTAAATGTAGTCTAAAAATTGCTAGGTCTACGGATGATCCTCCGTGGGCAATATTGGATGATAGTGGGGGATATACTGTTCATCCTGTTCCTGCTCCTCTTTCTACGATTCTTCTTATTAACAATAGGGATAAGGAAGGGGGTAGAAGTCAGAATCTTATATTGTTTATTCGGGGAAATGCTATATCAGGTGCTCCTAGTATAAGTGGAACTAATCAATTTCCAAATCCACCAATTATAATAGGTATAACTATGAAGAAAATTATAATAAATGCATGGGCTGTGACAATTACATTATAAATTTGATCGTCTCCAATTAGAGAACCAGGATTTCCTAGTTCTGCTCGTACTAATAATCTTAAAGAGGTTCCTACTATTCCAGATCATGCTCCGAAAATGAAGTAAAGTGTTCCAATATCTTTATGGTTAGTTGAAAATAATCATTTGTTCAGGTGAAGTGGCTGAGATTAGGCAGTAAATTGTAAATTTACAGACAAATATATATATTTCTTCACCATGGTTTAATAGTCAATTATGATATTGGATTGCAAATCTAAAGGTGAATGATTTCTTAAGCTTAAGGCTTAGAAGAAGCATTCTATTTACAACTTTGAAGGTTATTAGTTTGGTTTAACTTAAATCCTTACATTAAGTTAAACATTATGGTGCAAAATACTAGTCCAGTTAAGGTGATTGAGTTAATGAATATAATTACTGAATTATTAGGTCTAATTGTTTTGTTTTTAATTTCAACAGTGTTTAAAGTTATTGGAGAAATAATTAAACGTGTATATACAAAGGTTATAATTAATGTAATTACAATCATGGTTATTCCAATAATTATTATTTGATTATTAACTAATCAGTTGACTACTAACCATTTTGGTAAGAAACCAAGAAAAGGGGGTAACCCCCCTAGTGAAAGGAAATTTGTTAGGAAAGTGAATTTCACTAGCTTGTTTTGGGTTATTAAATTGTTTATTTGATTAATGAAAAAGGTTTTTGTTGAATTAAAAATGTAGATGATATTGGTGTTAATAATCGAATAAATTAGGAAGTAAAATACTCATGCTGAGAGGGATATTATTAGTGTAGACAATATTCATGCGATATGATTAATTGATGAATAAGCCAGGATTTTTCGTATTCTGATTTGGTTCATTCTGTTTACAGTTCTGATTACTAGGGATGTAGTAATTGCTATAATCAATATGTTAGATCTGGTTTTATTATTCATAAGTAATATAAATGGTGCAATTTTTTGTCAGGTTAGTAGAATTCATGAATTAATCCATCTTAATCCTTCAATTACTTCAGGAAATCAGAAGTGAAATGGTGCAGCTCCTAGCTTTGTTAATAAAGCTGAGTCTATTATTATTTTTAACCTAGAATTTATTAGGGGATGAATAAATTCATTAGTAATAAGTAATAATAGAATTGATATTAGGAGGATTAGTGAAGCTATTGCCTGGGTGATAAAATATTTTAGGGACGATTCTGACGAGAAAGTGTTTTTGTTATTCGAAAATAGGGGGATAATCGATAACAAATTAATTTCTAGTCCTATTCATATTCTTAGTCAGGAATATGATGAAATCGAGATTAGAGTTCCCAGGATTATTGAATTAATAAATAGGATTTTATATATTTTTATTAAAAAGAGAAAGATTTTACTTTCATTAACAGGGTATGAACCTAGTAGCTTAATTAGCTGATCTTTTTATATTTTAGTATATGATGTATTAGGGTTTTTGATACTCTAGGAGGTAGTTTAATTCTGTCAAATATAATGAAGGTAATTGTTTACATAATTTATTCTATCAAAATAATCCTTTTTCAGGCACTTCATT